AATATGATAGGTGGGGGAAGAGGTAGAAGAGGTATTGTGTCTGATAAAAGTAATAGATTGTAAATTTATTTATGAGAAGTAGTTTCTTCAATACTATTTAAAAGTATTCTATAGTTTATTAAAATATTAAATTGCAAATTTAAAGAAATTTAGTTAAGTTAGGATATGGCCATTGGTGATAAAATTTGATTGCGGGGAGATATAAGGGGGAAATAGGAATAAAATTTATATTATTTATAAAATATATATTAAACTTTGAAGGTTTAGAGTTTTTTTAACCTAAAATTTTGTGGGTTAAATTATCAGAATTAGGGGGGTAATAGACAGGGCGATTATTGAAAGAAAAGTTCTAAATAATGAGATTTTATTTTGATGGGGCAGGGAAGTCGGTGGGCCCAGCAATTTAGAGGAGGATAAATTAGCGAATATTCTAATGTATATTATTTTAAGGTACATATAAAATATTATAGAAGAACTTACTATTATTAGAATTAAGATAAATCTTAATGAAGAAGATTTTGTAATAATTAGATATATTCTAAATCATTTGAGTATAAAAAGATTGAGGGGGGGGGCTCCCCCCAAGTTTAGGGCTATAAATATTATTATGAGATTCATATTTGGTATATTGATTTTATAATTATTTAAGATTTTGAATAATGTTAATATGTAGATTATTAGACTTATTCTAATTGAGTAAGTGATAATATAAAAGATTCATATAATATTTTTTGTTATAATTATTAGTAGTATTCATCTGATTTGGTTGATTGAAGAGTAACTTAGTAGTTTTTTTAAATTTGTGAGATTAATTATTATTAATGGGGGAAGAATAGCCCTAATTATGATTCTAAGAAGTATGGGTAATTTATGTTGGGGCAWAATAGATAGGGTATAGAGGGGTAGGATTTTTTGGATTGTTAGCATTAATAGTAGGGGCCACCAAGGAGTATGGGGGGATATTTGGATTATTCATAAATGAAATGGTGGGATAGTTATTTTAATTATTAAACCTAAGAATATTAAAGTTATAATTAATAAATGGGTTTTATTATCTAAGGGAGATATTATGGAAATGGGGACGATTAGCATAGAGGAGGAAATTAGTTGATTTATAAAATAAAAAAATAATATTTTTATTATTTTTAAGTTAAAAGATAAAAAGACAATAAATATAAAATTTCTTAATTCTATTATTAGTCAGATTAATATAAGATCACTTAAGGATAGAGAAAGTAAGGGAAGGGCAATAATATTGCTGACAATGAAATACTTAATAAATATATTGGAAATTTAAAATTTTTTAAAATTGTAGTTGACTTTAAGTTAAATATATCATATTGAGTATTTAGTTTTAAGATAGGGTAAACTAAGGGTATTTATATTTTATAATAAAAAGAAGAAATAGTTGAGTAAGTAAGTATGATAAGTAAATGTGGTATATTTTAGTGTAAAAGGAGCATTGTAGTTTTTGATATTATAGGGAAAGGATTGTATCTTTTAAATATAGGGAGATTAGTGAAAACATTATATTATGTATTAATTATCCTATCAAGATAGTCCTTTAATCAGGCATATCACTTAAATAAGAGGGTTATTAGTCCTATATTTAGGGTATGAACCTAATAGCTTTTTTAGCTTACTTATTTAAAGAGGGTGGTTTGAGGAGAAAGTTATAACAGGGGGTTAAGGGGTTAAATTTAGTAAAATTTAGTATAATTTAGTATAATTTAATAAATTATACATTAATAGAATAAATATATATATAAAATTAATTCTTTAATAATTTAATTAAAAATTATTAATAAATATAATCATTAATAATAAAAATTATAAAATATAAGAATTAATAGAATCTAATTTAAAAAAGAATTATAAATTATTAATATATAATAAATATTATAAAATAAATATATTCTATAAAATTTTATAGTATTACATTAAATAATAAAAATATTATATATATATTTATAAAAATATTAGTAAATAAAATCATTAATATATATATATTATAAAGAATAATTGTGAATAAGTTGAGAAAGGACTGGGGAAAAAGAAGGAAAGAAGGGGTATGAGGGGCAGAGAAGTATGGAAAAATTTAATTATTGTTTGAAGATTTGCTACATTTGTTTTGAGGTCATAAATAATTAGTTGGGGTCTCTTTGGTTTAAATAATTAGGGGCGTGAGTCGGGTATAAAGATATGATTAAGATTATGGAAGAGGGTCTAGGGGATTAGGACATAGGAAAATTAATTAATCACAAATTAATTTGGTGCCAGCAATTGCGGTTAGACTAAGTGTGAGAGTGAATTGAGGCGAGTTAGGTGCTGAATTTGAGGGAGAGTAGGCGGGGGGCTTAGGGCGTAGAATTTCGGTGGAAAGTGATTTACGGTGGGGGTTTCCGCTTGTTTGAATGAGTAGGTACAGGATGCTCAGGTATAGAATAGGATTAGATACCCTAGTATTAGAGAGTAAGATATGGAGTAATGGAGTAGTAAATGTAGAGCATTAAATTCATATAATTTGGCGGTATTTTTAGAATTAGGGGAACTTGCTTGGTAATTGATATTCCACGATTAGGGGTACTTAATCTAGTTGTTTTTATGTATTGTTGTTTAAAATTTATCATTTGAGTGTGGGTTATGTGTATAGCCTTGATAGAGGATGAATTCAAATCAAAATGTAGGGTGGTTAAGGCGGGGTGAGTTACAGTGGACTTGGGTCGGTGGATTTAAGATTTTAAGGTTTTAATAAAAGAGGATTTAATAGTAAGTTTATTTATATAAATAGGTTGAAGTTTATAAAGAATGCGTACAAATTGCCCGTCACTTTCATTTAAAGATGGAAAAAGTCGTAACATAGTAAATGTACTGGAAAGTGTATTTAGTTGTAAGTTTTTAGTTTAAAGAAAATATTTTATTTACAATAAAAAGATAATCTTGGGGTAGATTAGAACTTACTTATAGGATAAGTGGATTTGTTTGCTGAAGTTTTATTATTAGATAAATCTATATAAATAGTGAGAGAGTTAGTGATTAAAATTATAAAATTATAGTGTCTTATAGGTATGAGTAATGTAAGTGAAGGAGTAGTGAGGGGAGAATAAGAAGTTTTAGTTTAACGTTCCTTTTGTATCAGGATTCATTAAAATGATTCTAATAATTTAGGGATCTCGAAATTATAAGAGCTAGTTAGTTATGAGAGTTAATGTGGCAGAATTATTTTGAATAGTTAGTTAGATAAGATATTTTAGTCAATTATGGTGATATCTAGTTTTTATAGATATAAATTTAATTTAGACAAATTTTATGGGTTGAGTTAATTGAAGAAATTTGATCTATGGATTTGTTAAATATTTACGGGATAATCTGTAGATATTGTAAAATTTTAGTTAGATGAGGGTTAGAGTAGAGTATAGGTGGCCGTAGGATTTGGTTTCTTTAGAGAAAATTTAATAATTTATATTTTTCTTTTTATTGATTTAATATTTATAATTTATGGTTTATATGAATAATTGTTTGAATTTTTTAGAGAGTGCAATAATGATGGGATTAGTATAATTAATATTTTATTAAGTAAAAATTATTGGGTATATATTTAATAAGAACTAGGCAAAATTATAAGTCCAACTGTTTAATAAAAACATAGTTTTTTGAATATAATAAAAGATAGCTTCTGCTCAATGATTAGTTTTAAATAGCCGCAGTAAATTGACTGTGCAAAGGTAGCATAATCATTTGTCTATTAAATGTAGACTGGAATGAATGAATGTATGAGATTTATACTTTTTTTTTCTAAAGTTGGAAATTGAATTTTAAGTAATAATGCTTAAGTTTTTTATGGGACGATAAGACCCTGTAGAATTTTATATGGGCTTTGGTGGGATTATTTTATGTAGTAGTATATTGAAGTTTATATTTTGTTGGGAGGATAGTTAAGTTATATAAACCTTAATTTGTAGAGTATACTTATTAGTAGTAGTTTGTGATTAATTGTAAGTTGAGTAAGAATTAATTACCTCAGGGATAACAGCGTAATATTTTTGGTGAGATCATATTTATAAAAGTGTTTGCGACCTCGATGTTGAATTAAAATAAAATTTAGATGCAGGAGTCTAGAGATTTAGTCTGTTCGACTAGTAGTATTTTACATGATTTGAGTTTAGACCGACGTAAGTCAGGTCAGTTTCTATCTATAAATATTGTGGGCTATAATTGTACGAAAGGACTTTATAGCCGAAATATTTTTATAAGAGTTGTAATAATTACGGCAGAGATAATTGTTTTGGCAGAAAAGTGCGATAAATTTAGGATTTATTAAAATATTAATTAGTAATATATGCAATAATTTGTAATTTTTTTTGAGAATAATTTTAAATGTGGTGAGGGTATTATTGTTAGTAATTATTTTGATGATAGGGGTAGCTTTTTTAACTTTATTGGAGCGGAAGATATTGGGGTATGTTCAGAGGCGAAAGGGCCCCAATAAGGTTGGCCATAGGGGGGCATTCCAGCCTTTTAGAGATGCAGTTAAATTGTTTAGGAAAGAGGTGTTTTATGTGTTTCAGGTTAATGTCTATATTTATAGATTATGTCCTGTTTTTGGAATTTTGATAATATTAATAATTTGAATGGTTTATCCTATCGTTACTAATATTTATTTTATAAATTATTCAATATTATTTATATTAGTTATTTTGAGAGTTGGGGGGTATGTAATTTTAATAATAGGGTGATCTTCTAATTCGGCTTATTCATTGTTAGGGGCGTTACGGGTGGTTGCTCAAAGGGTTTCTTATGAGGTTAGATTTATGTTTATTATTTTAGTAATTATAATATTAGGGGAAACTTATTCTCTTGGGGATTTATGGGCTTGGCAGATTTATATTTGAAATTTAGTTTTTATTTTTCCGGTGTTTGTTTTATTTTTTATTAGGGTTTTAGTAGAGTTAAATCGAAGGCCCGTAGATTTAGCAGAGGGTGAATCAGAGCTAGTGTCAGGGTTTAATGTGGAGTATTTTAGTGGGGGCTTTGCTTTAATTTTTATGGCTGAGTATGGGATAATTATTTTTTTTCTGTTATTTTTGAGAATTTTGTTTATTGGGATTAAGGGGCATATCTTAATTTTTTTTTGGGTAAGTATCTTTAGGAGGGCAATCATTTTTATACGGGGAATTTTACCCCGGATGCGATATGATTTGTTAATATCTTTGTGTTGGAAGATTATTTTGCCTGTTTCTTTAAATTATTTGGTGTTAGTGTTTGTTTTTAAGGTGTTTTGTATGGGTATTTTTTAGTATAAAAAAGTTAATAGAAAGTATGGGCTTCTTTATTATGTTTTCAAGACATATTCTTGTTCAAGATCATTAACTTTTTATGGGTATTAAGGGAGAGGGGGGGAAGTAGGGGTATAAAATATAATTAGGTCTCAAAGCTTAGATATTAAGGGGGTAGTTAAGAAATAGCTAAAGTATAAGATTGAGGATAGTTGGCCCAATCAATTAAAAGGGACTTCAATTGGCTGGGCCCCTAGCCAGGTTAATAGGAGAAAATTATTTGTAAATAATCATAGAAAGATTTGTCTGGCAGGATAGTTAAAAAATGAGTTTATTTTCTTTTTATTTAGTGGTATAGTTATTAGGATTAAAATAGCTAGGACAAGAGTAATTACCCCCCCTAACTTGTTAGGGATAGATCGGAGTATAGAGTAAGCAAAAAGAAAATATCATTCTGGTTGGATGTGAGTAGGGGTTGATATTGGGTTAGCTGGGGAGAAGTTGTCGGGGTCAGTTATTGAGTAGGGGTAGATAAGTACAAATGTTATTAAAAATATAAATATAAGAATAAAAACAAATATATCTTTGATGGTAAAATAGATGTGGAATGGTAGTTTATTGAAATTTCTGTTTAGACCTAGGGGGTTAGAGGACCCGGTTTCATGTAAAAAGTAAAGGTGGAGCAAAACTATTAAGATGATTATAAATGGGAGAATAAAGTGGAGTGAATAAAATCGATTTAGGGTTGCGTTATTAATGGAGAACCCCCCCCATACTCATTTTACTAATAAGGGGCCTATTGTTGGGATTGCAGAGAGGAGATTGGTAATGACAGTAGCCCCTCAGTATGATATTTGGCCTCAGGGGAGCACATATCCTAGAAAGGCAGTGGCCATAGAAATTATGAAAATAATACTTCCTATTAGCCATGTTTTAGTTAATTTAGGGGAGGAGTAATATATCCCTCGGCCCATGTGTAGATATAGAGAAATAAAGAAGAAAGAAGCCCCGTTAATATGGATATTGTGGAATAGTCATCCCTTATTTACATTTTGAATTATATGGATAATTCTGTTGAAAGCTAAATTAATATTAGGGCAGTAATGTATTGATAGTATGAATCCTCTGATGATTTGGACTACAAGAAATATTCCTAAAAGGGATCCGAAATTTCATCAGTAAGAAATATTTACTGGGGTGGGGAGGTATATAAATGAGAGTTTTTTCATAAAATTAGACTTTACGTAGTGGTTTAGATTTTATAGAAATTAATTTAATAATGGAAAATAGTCTAATTAGTAAGTACCTTATACAAAGGATAGTTACTGAATTATAGGGGTAAGTGTAGAGGTCAATAATATTTATAAACATCTTATCATTGATATTATTAATTGGGAGGTTTTCTTTGGTAGGAGCTTGGGGGCAAGTTATCGTTGGGTAATTTGTGGGATTAGTAATTATTATAACAATTAAATTAAGAGTTAGTATTAAAAATAGTGTTAGGTTTAATTTAATACTTATTTTAACATTGGCAACTAGTCTAGCAAAGTACAGAAAAATAATTAAAAGTCCTCTGATTATAATTAGGAATATTATAATAGAGTAAATAAAGTTTATTTTTCATATGGATATGTTAAGAATAAGGAGGATATTGTAAGAGATAATTATAAGTATTATTAGGACAGGGTGGCTGCGATGGTTTATTATTAGTAAAAAAAGGATAAAAAGGGTAAGGCTATAGAAAAGTATATTTATTAGAGTAAATTTTGTCATATTAGATAGTAAGACGTGGTTAGGGGGGCTAGTTGAGTTCAAAAAATAGTTTAATTTAGAATTTTAATTTTGGGGATTAAGGGTATATAAAATAGATTAGTATTTTTTTGATGGGGTTTATTGGGTTAGCTTTAATAGGGGGCCTATATCATAAATTTACAAGATTTATATTTTATTAAACTATAAAGCTTATATTTTTTGATATTATATTTTATTTTCAAGTTTTTTTTATAGTAATAGTGTTATTTACCTTATTATTTAAGCATATTTTAATAGTGTTAATAGTATTTGAGGTGGCGGTTATAACAGTTGGTGTCATAATATTTTTTGTTAACAGGTTGGTAGGACTGGAGTTTTTTGTTATTTTTTACATAGTATTTAGGGTTTGTGAGAGAGTTTTGGGGATTGCTTTGTTAGTTTTAATTGTACGTAAATCTGGTGATGATATATATTTTTCTTTTAACATGAGTAAGTTTTAATAGTTGAGAATATATGATAAAAATTTTATTGGGGGCAAGATTTATGGTGTTTATATTTGTTTCAGAGGTAGGGGCTGCAATATTTGTTAGCTTGTCTTTTAATTTATTATTTTTATTTAGATTTTTTTTATTGTTTAGAATGGTTGGAATTGGGGCCGAAAGAGGCAGTATTATAGGAGTAGCCGAGGGGTATTTTGGTATAGATAATTTTTCTTTTTTTATAATTTTATTGAGTTTTTGGGTTGTAGGGTTAGTTTTGATAGTTGTAGAGGAGTTTAATAAGATAAAATTAGTATTGGTAGTTAGATTGTTGGTTATTTTTGTTGGGTTTTTTAGGTCGTTAAGGTTAATAGTGTTAATATTTTTTTTTGAGTTAAGATTAGTTCCTACATTTTTTTTAATTATTTATTGGGGCGGGAATTTTGAGCGGGTAAGAGCTGGGATTTATATATTAATGTATATGCTATTTACTTCTTTACCCTTTTTGGTTTATGTATTTGATTTATTTAGAAAGTTGGGGACTTTAAATTTTTGTTTGGTATCTTTTAAATTATTGTTTATTTATGTTAGGGGGTTTGATTATTTTATTATATTTAGACTTTTTCTTGTTAAGTTACCTGTTTTTTTTTTCTATGTTTGATTGCCTAAGGCGCACGTAGAGGCGCCGGTTTATGGGTCTATGATTTTAGCTGCTATTTTATTGAAGTTAGGGGGATTTGGTTTAATTCGAATATTTAAGATTTTTTTATATAGAAGTGTGATGTATAGGTATTATATTTTTAGGGTCTCATTTATTGGGGCGTTATTAGTTAGTTTTCTGTCGTTAGTTCAAGTAGATTTAAAAGAGTTGGTGGCGTATTCTTCAGTAGTCCACATAAATTTTATATTAAGTGCAATATCTACAATAACTAATTTGGGGATGTTGGGGGCCCTTATTATGATGATTGGCCACGGTTTGTGTTCATCGGGATTATTTTATATAGTTAGGATTTATTATGAGGAAACAGGAAGGCGAGTTATTTTTTTCAATAAAGGTATAATAAATCTTATGCCAAGGTATGTTATTTGGTGATTTTTGATATGTGTAATTAATTTTTCTTTTCCGCTGTCAATAAATTTTTTTAGGGAGTTGTTTATAATTGGGGCTATTATTAGGTGAGATATGGCGATAACTTGTGGGGTTTTGATTATTAGTTTTATGAGTGGGGCTTATTCTTTATATTTATTTTCTTATATTCAGCATGGGGGGATTTATGTTGAGGAAAAGGTTTTTGAGCAGGGGCTCAAAAAATTTTTTGTGTTATTTTTGCACGTTTACCCGCTATTAATTTTTATTTTTAATATAGTGTTATTTTGTTAAAAATATGGTTATGATTAAGGGTATAATTTATTTAAGTAGTTTATAGAAATAAAATAGTGATTTGTGGTATCCTAGAAATATTGCCCGTCAGTATCTTAAATAATAGTTAATTTTTTGGTTTATTTTGTTTTTATGTTTATTAGTTTTATGATTATATTTATAGTTAGGTGTTGGCTCTATTATTGAAAAGCAAGGGTTTTGATAGAGTGGGGTATGTTTGGGGCTATGGGAATTAGAATAGATATTTTTATTTTGTTAGATTGAGTGTCGGCTTTGTTTGTAAGGTTGGTGTGTTTAATTACATCGATGATTTATTTATATAGGAGGGCTTATATAAAAGGCGACCCCAAAGTGAATGGCTTTATTGTTTTAGTTTTTATATTTGTTTTATCTATAGTATTAATAATTATTATACCAAGGGTATTTAGGATTTTATTTGGGTGGGACGGATTAGGCTTAGTCTCTTATTGCTTGATTATTTATTATCAAAATTATTCTTCTTATAGTGCAGGTATGGTTACAGTTTTATTTAATCGAGTTGGGGACGTAGCGTTATTAGTATCTATTGGATTAATATTCTCTTACGGCTCGTGGGCTATTTATATATTAAGTAGGAAAGTAGTTATATATATATTAGTTTTGGCTGCTATAACGAAGAGTGCCCAGGTCCCATTTAGGTCTTGACTACCCTTGGCTATGGCTGCGCCAACCCCAGTGTCTGCTTTAGTTCATTCGTCTACTTTAGTGACAGCGGGGGTTTATTTATTAATTCGGTATGAGGGGCTATTAGCAGAGGCTGGTATAAGGAGGTTTGTTTTAGTTATTTCGACTTTTACTGGTCTTATATCGGGGATAATGGCTAGGTTTGAGTTTGATTTAAAAAAGATTATTGCGCTATCTACTCTTAGACAGCTTAGGGTGATGTTTGTGTCTTTAGGGTTGGGCCTTAGGCTATTATCTTTTTTTCATTTAATAGTTCATGCAGTGTTTAAGTCATTATTATTTATAAGAGCTGGGAGATTAATTCATTCTTTACATGGTAGCCAGGATATTCGGGGGTTTGGGAGATTAGCTAAATTTATGCCATTTACTATGGTGGGGTTTTATGTTTCTATTATTTCATTATGTGGGTTTCCTTTTATAAGGGGGTTTTATTCTAAAGATTTAATTATAGAGTTTGTAATAATTAGGCCGATAGGCTGGGGACTAGTGGGCGTTTTAGTTATTTCTCTGATATTTACTGTTTTATATTCTGTTCGGATTATGAGGTATAGATTCTTAGGGGGGGCTAAAATAAGAGTCTTTAGGCAGATTGGGGAGAACTCAGGCATAGGGAAGTCGATGCTAGTTTTAGTTTTTTTAAGAATTATTATTGGGGGGGCTTTAAATTGATTTTTTTTTTTTGATTTTTATATACCTTTTATGAGGGTTTGACTTAAAATAGTTTCTTTATTAATATGTGTGATTGCAGCATTAGGGGCAGTGATTTTGGATAAAATTTTTATAGAATTTGGGATATTTTATTTAGGGTTTTTTAGGTCTATATGATTTTTAAGATTTTTGAATAATGTTTTATCTAAGGGAGCGTTGAATTTGGGGGATCATTTTAGGGTTTTAGACAAGACCTGGGTAGAGTATTTTGGGGGATCATTTTTTAGACATATTTGGGTTACTTGCTTAAGATTTATTTTAGAAAATTTAAAGATTTATATATTTATGGGATTAGTAGTATCGAGTCTTATGGTTATTTTTTTTTAAGATTTATTTAAGTAGTTTAAATTTAAAACTTTATATTGAAGATATGAGGATAAAATAATTTTCTTAAGTATTTATAAACGATTTTATAAACGTTAATTTTACATTGAAAATGTAAGGTTTTAGGATTAAACCATATAAACATTTTTAGGGGCATAAAATGATGGATATCATTAAGTATTAGATTAGAAGTCTAATTTAATTTATGCCATTAATAATAGTACAGCACTAATTGGGGCTATTAACAGTAGCCTACCTCTTTTTGGTTTTAATTAAATTAAGATACTTTTAGATTATTCTAAAGACAATCAGATTTTAAGTCGAAATTAAATGTAATATTACTTTAAAAGTAAAATTAAGCATATAGATTAATATAATTTTTAATTGCAATTTAAATGTTATGGGGATTTAACTAATGCTCATGGGGGTTAAAATTTTCAGTCTAGGGAGGCTTCTATATATTCTAAGTATAGCCCTAGGACAAGAAAGAGGAAAAATAGTATTGTAGAAAATATTATTGGTTGGTTTAAGGGTGATATTAGAACGATCAGTGGGATTAGTAATGTGATTTCAATATCGAAGATCAGGAACATTAGGCTAATTATAAAGAATTGGTTTCTGTAAGGAATTCGTTTATTATTTATTGGGTCAAATCCGCATTCAAATGGGGATGATTTTTCTCGGGATATTTGAGATTTTTTTGAGAGGGTTAGATTAAGGAGAAGGAGGGTGAGAATAATAAGGGCGAAGATAGATGATAGGATAATAATTCTTCTAATTATTTATATTAATTTTATTTAAATTTTTTAATTGGAAATTAATTGTAATAGGTTTTATACTATATAAATGAGGTTGGTTAAAATAAAGTTAGAAGTGCCCTCATCAATAAATTGTTAGATATAAAAATAACCATACAACATCAACAAAGTGCCAGTATCATGAGGCAGCCTCAAAGCCGAAATGGTGGGTTCTAGAAAAATGTAGATTATGTATGCGCCAAAGTGTTACGATTAAAAATAAAGTGCCAATAATTACATGAAGACCATGGAACCCTGTGGCCACAAAGAAAATAGACCCGTAGACTGAGTCGGAGATAGTAAAAGGGGCTTTTTTATACTCGAATAATTGGAGAGTTGAGAATAGGAGCCCTAAGCAAATTGTTAGGATTAGGGGGGTTGAACTATTATCGATTACTTTTTTTAGCAGTGAGTGATGGGACCAGGTAATAGTCATTCCTGAGGAAATTAAGATAATAGTATTTAGTAGGGGGATGTCTAGGGGGTCAAATGGGGTGATATTTTTAGGTGGTCAGATTTGGCCGATTTCGATAGCAGGGGCGAGTGAAAAGTGAAAGTAGGCCCAAAAGAATGATATAAAGAATAAAATCTCTGAGATGATAAATAGAATTATTCCAATTCGTATGTTTGAGTATACGGCAGATGTATGATGGCCCTGGAATGTCGCCTCTCGGCAGACATCTCGCCACCACTGAAAAATGCAGAGTAGTGAGGCTATTAGTCTTATTGGGCCTAAAAAATAAGGGTTTCTGGGGTTGTGAAATCAGGAGATTAGTCTTAGGAAATTATTTATGATACTGATAGAGGTTAAAAGGGGCCATGGGCTAATAGTAACTAAGTGAAAGGGGTGGGTAAAGATAAAATTTGTCATAAATTTTAGATTTCTGTTCTGTAAAGTAATAGGAGGATTGAAAAAACGTATGACTGGATAATAGCAACAGCGGTTTCTAAAGTAAAAAGTAATATATGTAGAAAGGTAATGATGATGATTGGCAACCCTAGGAAATGTGGTGCAGAGGATGCGAGAAGGGTAATAAGTAGGTGCCCGGTAATTATATTAGCGCTGAGTCGAATCGCAAGGGTTAGGGGGCGGATTAAAAGGCTAATTGATTCAATAATAACCATGAAGGGGAGTAGTATAAGAGGGGTATTTTGTGGGGTTAGGTGTGATATTAATGTGTTGAAGTRGTGAATTAGGCTATATAAGATTATTGAGGCYCATAAGGTAAGAGAAAGAGAAAGAGAAATTCTTAGGTGCCTAGTAGGGGTAAAAATATACGGAAATAAGCCCATGAAATTATTAATAATAATCAGACTAAAAAGACTAGAAAAGATGATAAGATTTGATCGGGGGCCCTTAATAATTGGTTTAAATTCTTTATTAATATAATTTATTATAATGAATCATACTATTATGTAGCGAGAGGGGATAGTTCAGAATTGGAAGGGCCATATTATTAAAGGGATTGCTATTCTTAGTCAGTTGAGTGAGTAATTTGCAGATGAGCAGGGGTCAAAAATTCTGAAAAGGGTTATTATCATTTTCAATTTCAATTAGTTAATTTTAATAGTTTATTAGGGTATAAGTGAGGTAATTTAAAGAAATAAGTAAAAGAAATTATTAGCATTAGTGTTAGAGTAGTTATCGCAAGAATCAGGGCTCATATTATTGGTATTATTTGAGGAATAAAAAAATATTAGGCTTATAATAATTTTAAAATGACATTTTAATGTTATTTATTTAACTAATTTTTCATTAAAAATAGATATTAACATATTATTTTTGATTTAAAAGATCAATGCTTTAAGATTTAGCTATTTAATGAATATAGTGAGAGGTTATTCACTAAGGTGAGTAGGGTGGCTGGCTAGGGGCGTAGTATGTGGGAAAGTCAAATTTTTAAAGTTTTTAAGATTAGTAGATTCTAGTACAATGGGTATGAAGCTATGGTTTATACCGCAGATTTCTGAACATTGTCCGATAAATAGTCCTGGGCGATTTAAGGTTAAATAGTATTGGTTTAGTCGGCCTGGGACAGAGTCTATCTTAACCCCAAGAGATGGGATAGCTCAGGAGTGAATTACATCTATTGAGGTAGTTAAGATTCGTGTGGGGGTATTGTAGGGAATTACGCAGCGGTTATCTACGTCTAATAGGCGGAAATTGTTTTTATTTATTGAATTTGGGGGGACCATAAATGAGTCGAATCTTAGGTTTTCATTGTCTGAATATTCGTAACTTCAGTATCATTGGTGTCCAATAGTTTTGATAGTAAGGGTTACTGGCGGTATTTCATCTGATAAATATAAAGTCTTGAGTGAGGGGATAGCAATAAAAAGTAAAATAAATATTGGGGAAATTGTCCAAATAATTTCTATAAGATGATTTTGTAGGAGGAAACGGTTTGTGAGAGTATTTATGGTTAGGGAATAAATTATATAGGCGATTATTAGTAAGATAAAGATCACATTTATTATAGTAAAGTCATGAAAAAAAATTATTATTTCATAGGAGGGTGAGTTTGAGTCTTGTAGGGAAATATTTCAGGTATTAATTTTTAATGAAATATTTAATTATTTATTTATAGGGTTTAAGTCTATTGCACTATTCTGCCACATTAAAAAATTGAGGGGGTTTCATTGTAGCTATGGGATTTAGGAGGGAAGTAATTGTATCATTCTAGGGAGGATCTGGTAAAAAATATTGAGATAGTTTTTCGTTTAGAGGCCCATCTCTCCCATAGAATAAAGATTAATATGATTAGTCTAATTAGAGAGATTATGGAACCAATTGAGGATACAATATTTCAGCCTAAGAACGAATCTGGGTAATCTGGGTAGCGTCGGGGCATTCCCCTTAATCCAAGAAAGTGTTGTGGGAAGAAGGTAAGATTTACTCCAACGAATATTGTTCAGAATTGAATATTTAAGTAAAAGTTATTTAATGAGAACCCAAACATCAGGGGGAATCAGTGGATAATTCCTGCAAGAATTGAAAAGATAGCGCCCATAGATAATACATAATGGAAGTGGGCGACTACATAGTATGTATCGTGTAGAACGATATCAAGAGAAGAGTTTGATAAAATAATCCCAGTTAATCCCCCAACGGTAAAGAGGAAGATGAATCCGATTGATCAGAGGACGGTAGGATTATAGTTAATTTTTGTGCCATGCAAGGTTGTGATTCAACTGAAAACTTTAATTCCAGTGGGGACAGCAATAATTATTGTGGCAGATGTGAAATAAGCCCGGGTGTCTACGTCTAATCCGACAGTGAATATATGATGGCCCCAAACGATAAAACCGAGTATGCCGATAGTTAGTATAGCATAGATTATTCCTAATCCTCCAAAAGTTTCTTTTTTTCCCCTCTCGCTTATAATAATGTGAGAAATAATACCAAATCCGGGGAGGATTAAAATGTAGACTTCAGGGTGCCCAAAGAATCAGAATAGGTGTTGGAATAGGATTGGGTCCCCCCCTCCAACTGGGTCAAAAAATGATGTGTTCAGGTTTCGGTCAGTTAGTAATATTGTGATAGCCCCCGCCAAGACTGGGAGCGATAGTAAAAGGAGGAAAGCGGTGACTAGAATAGATCAGACTAATAGGGGTATTTTATCAAGGCTTATATTTTTATGGTGTATGTTTATGATAGTTGAGATAAAGTTAATAGCCCCTATAATTGAGGATATTCCTGCGATATGGAGGGAGAAGATAGTAAAATCAACAGAGAGCCCAGAGTGAAATATATTAGAGGATAGCGGCGGGTAAATGGTCCACCCTGTCCCTACTCCCCCCCCCGTGAGATTTCCAAGAATTAAAAGAAGTAGGGAGGGGGGGAGTAATCAAAATCTTATGTTATTTATTCGGGGGTATGCTATATCAGGAGCTCCTAATATTAGTGGGATTAGAAAATTTCCAAATCCCCCAATTATGAAAGGTATAACAGTAAAAAAGATTATAATAAAGGCATGTCTAGTAATAATAGAATTATAGATTTGGTTATTTAAGATTAGGGAGCCGGGGGCCCCCAATTCCAGACGGATAATTATTCTTAAAGAGGCGCCTATTACCCCTGATCAAGAGGCAAGGATAAAATATAGCATACCGATATCTTTGTGGTTTGTTGAATAAAGTCATTTTTTCAT